GCTAGCGTAGCTTAATATAAAGCATAGCACTGAAGATGCTAAGATGAGTCCTATGAAACTCCGCGTGCACAAAGGCATGGTCCCGACCTTACTATCAGCTCTAACCCAACTTACACATGCAAGTCTCCGCAGCCCAGTGAATATGCCCTCAATCCCCCTCCCCGGGGACGAGGAGCGGGCATCAGGCACAAACATTAGCCCAAGACGCCTAGCCAAGCCACACCCCCAAGGGAATTCAGCAGTGATAAACATTAAGCCATGAGTGAAAACTTGACTCAGTTAGTGTTAAGAGGGCCGGTAAAACTCGTGCCAGCCACCGCGGTTAGACGAGAGGCCCTAGTTGATATTATAACGGCGTAAAGGGTGGTTAAGGATAAATAAGATAAAGCCAAATGGCCCCTTGGCCGTCATACGCTTCTAGGTGTCCGAGGCCCTATATACGAAAGTAGCTTTAATAAACCCACCTGACCCCACGAAAGCTGAGAAACAAACTGGGATTAGATACCCCACTATGCTCAGCCGTAAACTCAGACATCCAACTACAATTAGATGTCCGCCAGGGTACTACGAGCATTAGCTTAAAACCCAAAGGACCTGACGGTGTCTCAGACCCCCTTAGAGGAGCCTGTTCTAGAACCGATAACCCCCGTTTAACCTCACCACTTCTAGTCACCCCAGCCTATATACCGCCGTCGTCAGCTTACCCTGTGAAGGGTATAAAAGTAAGCAAGATGGGCACAGCCCAGAACGTCAGGTCGAGGTGTAGCGTATGAGGTGGGAAGAAATGGGCTACATTTTCTATTTATAGAATATTACGAATATGCACCATGAAACAGTGCTTGAAGGAGGATTTAATAGTAAAAGGGAAATAGAGTGTCCCTTTGAACCCGGCTCTGAGACGCGTACACACCGCCCGTCACTCTCCCCTGTCTAAACGCATCAAAAATACCTAATATGCTAGCACTGACAAGGGGAGGCAAGTCGTAACACGGTAAGTGTACCGGAAGGTGCACTTGGATCAAACCCAGGGCGTGGCTGAGTCAGTCAAGCATCTCACTTACACCGAGAAGACATCCATGCAAACTGGATCACCCTGAGCCAAACAGCTAGCTTGACCACCCAATAACTAGACAATGTAAATAAAATAAAATAAGCCAAACACCAAAAACTAAACCATTCTTTTACCTGAGTACGGGAGACGGAAAAGGTCCTACCAAAGCGATAGAAATAGTACCGCAAGGGAAAGCTGAAAGAGAAGTGAAACAACCCATATAAGCACAAAAAAGCAAAGATTAAATCTTGTACCTTTTGCATCATGATTTAGCCAGTACACCCAAGCAAAGAGACCTTTAGTTTGAAACCCCGAAACCAAGTGAGCTACCCCGAGACAGCCTATTAAGGGCCAACCCGTCTCTGTGGCAAAAGAGTGGGAAGAACTCCGGGTAGAAGTGACAGACCTACCGAACCTGGTGATAGCTGGTTGCCTAAGAAATGAATAGAAGTTCAGCCTCGCACTCCTCCGATCAAAATATAAATAAGACTAAGAGAAATACACGAGAGTTAGTTGAAGGGGGTACAGCCCCTTTAACAAAGGACACAACCTTTACAGGAGGATAAAGATCATAATACATAAAACATACTGTTCTAGTGGGCCTAAAAGCAGCCACCTAAACAGAAAGCGTTAAAGCTCAGACAGAGAGAAGTTTATTATCCTGACAAAAAATCTTATTCCCCTAAGTACTATTAGGCCAACCCATGCCTACATGGAAGAGACTATGCTAAAATGAGTAACAAGAAGGCCCGCCCTTCTCCAAGCACAAGTGTAAGCCAAATCGGACCCACCATTGGCAATTAACGAACTCAACCCAAGAGAGCAATGTGAACTACAAAAAAGCCAAGAAAACCACACAACTAAACCATCGTTACCCCCACACTGGAGTGCCATTAAAGGAAAGACTAAAAGAAAAGGAAGGAACTCGGCAAACGCAAGCCTCGCCTGTTTACCAAAAACATCGCCTCCTGCAACAAAACCAAGTATAGGAGGTCCAGCCTGCCCAGTGACCACAAGTTCAACGGCCGCGGTATTTTGACCGTGCAAAGGTAGCGCAATCACTTGTCTTTTAAATAGAGACCTGTATGAATGGCTAAACGAGGGCTTAACTGTCTCCCCTTTCAAGTCAGTGAAATTGATCTACCCGTGCAGAAGCGGGTATAATAATACAAGACGAGAAGACCCTTTGGAGCTTAAGGTACAAAACTCAGCCACGTCAAGCAACTTAATAAAAAGCAAAAACCTTGTGGAGTATGATATTTTACCTTCGGTTGGGGCGACCACGGAGGAAAGAAAAGCCTCCAAGTGGACTGGGAGAACTTCCTAAAGCCAAGAGAGACATCTCTAAGCCGCAGAACATCTGACCAAACATGATCCGGCAACAAAGCCGATCAACGAACCAAGTTACCCTAGGGATAACAGCGCAATCCTCTCCCAGAGTCCATATCGACGAGGGGGTTTACGACCTCGATGTTGGATCAGGACATCCTAATGGTGCAGCCGCTATTAAGGGTTCGTTTGTTCAACGATTAAAGTCCTACGTGATCTGAGTTCAGACCGGAGCAATCCAGGTCAGTTTCTATCTGTAACGCTACTTTTCCTAGTACGAAAGGATCGGAAAAGAGGGGCCCATACTTAAAGCACGCCCCACCCCTAATTTATGAAAACAAATAAATAAAGTAAAGGGAGGGCCAAAATCCCAGCCGGCCAAAATAAGGACACACTGGGGTGGCAGAGCATGGTAAATTGCGAAAGGCCTAAGCCCTTTTAGCCAGAGGTTCAAATCCTCTTCCCAGTTTATGCTAAACATCCTAATTACACATCTGATCAACCCCCTGGCCTACATTGTCCCAGTACTTCTGGCAGTGGCCTTTCTAACACTGATTGAACGAAAGGTGCTAGGATATATGCAACTACGAAAAGGACCAAATGTGGTAGGACCCTACGGACTGCTACAACCCATCGCCGACGGTGTAAAACTGTTCATTAAAGAGCCCGTTCGCCCATCCACATCATCTCCATTTCTATTTCTAGCCGCCCCAATACTTGCACTAACCCTAGCCATAACCCTATGGGCACCAATGCCCATGCCCCACCCAGTGACTGATCTTAATTTAGGGATCTTGTTCATCCTGGCCCTGTCAAGCCTTGCGGTGTACTCAATCCTCGGGTCAGGCTGAGCATCTAATTCAAAATACGCATTAATTGGGGCCCTTCGGGCCGTGGCCCAAACAATCTCCTATGAAGTCAGCCTAGGACTAATCCTCCTCTCCGTAATTATTTTTTCCGGGGGGTATACCCTACAAACATTTAATATTACCCAAGAAAGCATTTGACTGCTTGTACCCGCCTGACCCTTAGCTGCAATATGATATATCTCAACACTAGCCGAAACAAACCGAGCACCGTTTGATCTCACGGAGGGAGAGTCAGAACTAGTATCTGGTTTTAATGTAGAATATGCAGGGGGACCCTTCGCACTATTTTTCCTGGCCGAATACGCTAACATCCTTCTAATAAACACCCTCTCAGCCGTACTATTCCTAGGGGCCTCACATATCCCTAGCATCCCCGAACTTGCAACAATTAACCTCATGACCAAAGCCGCGCTCCTGTCCGTCGTATTCCTATGGGTGCGGGCCTCGTACCCACGATTCCGATATGACCAACTAATACACCTAGTCTGGAAAAATTTCCTCCCCCTTACACTCGCCTTCGTGCTATGGCACACCGCCCTGCCGATTGCACTGGCGGGACTCCCCCCACAACTGTAACTGGGGAACTGTGCCTGAGCACCCAAGGACCACTTTGATAGAGTGATTTACAGGGGTTAAAATCCCCTCAGTTCCTAGAAAGAAGGGAATTGAACCCATGCTCAAGAGATCAAAACTCTTGGTGCTTCCTTTACACCACTTTCTATGGGCGGGGTCAGCTAATGAAGCTTTCGGGCCCATACCCCGAACATGACGGTTAAAATCCCTCCTCCGCCAATGAATCCATACGTACTTGCAATCCTGTTGTCCAGCCTAGGATTAGGAACCACCCTAACCTTTGCTAGCTCCCATTGACTTCTAGCTTGAATAGGCCTGGAAATTAATACACTGGCAATCACCCCCCTAATAGCGCAACATCACCACCCCCGTGCAGTAGAAGCAACTACAAAGTACTTCTTAACCCAGGCCACTGCGGCGGCAATAATCCTATTCGCGAGCACAACAAATGCCTGAGTAACAGGAGAGTGAAGCATCAACGACCTATCGAACCCTGTCGCCAGTACAATATTCGTGGCCGCCCTGGCACTTAAAATTGGACTCGCACCCGTACATTTCTGAATGCCAGAAGTTCTGCAAGGATTAGATCTGCTTACGGGCCTGATCCTGTCCACCTGACAAAAACTTGCCCCATTCGCACTAATTGTCCAAACAGCACAAACCATTGATCCACTACTACTGACGCTATTAGGAGCCACATCCACATTAGTGGGCGGATGAGGAGGACTAAACCAAACCCAGCTGCGAAAAGTCCTAGCCTATTCTTCAATCGCCCACATAGGATGGATAATTATTGTAATCCAATACGCCCCCCAACTCACCCTAATTGCACTAGGAACATATATTATTATAACCTCCGCAGCATTCCTGACCCTAAAGATGTCACTGGCGACTAAAATTAGCACACTCGCAACAACCTGGTCGAAAAGCCCTGTACTAGCATCGACAACTGCCCTAGTCCTGCTCTCACTGGGAGGCCTCCCACCACTCACAGGATTTATACCAAAATGAATGATCCTACAGGAGTTAGCAAAACAAGACCTTCCCCTCATCGCCACAACTATAGCGCTAACCGCACTAATTAGCCTATACTTCTACTTACGATTATGTTACGCAATAACACTAACCGTCTCCCCCAACACGACCAACTCATCTACCCCTTGACGGACCCAAACAACCCAAGCCTCCTTACCCCTGGCTTTGTTTGTCGTGTCTACCCTGGGATTACTGCCAATTACCCCAGCCATCCTAATACTAACCGCCTAGGGACTTAGGATAATATTAGACCAAAAGCCTTCAAAGCTCTAAGTAGAAGTGAAAATCTTCTAGTCCCTGATTAAGGCCTACAAGAGATTAACTTGCATCTCCTGATTGCAAATCAGACGCTTTAATTAAGCTAAGGCCTTACTAGATGGGAAGGCCTCGATCCTACAAACTCTTAGTTAACAGCTAAGCGCTCAAACCAGCGAGCATCCATCTACTTTTCCCGCCGCCTGCCTCAGTGAGGCGGGAAAAGCCCCGGCAGAGTATTAATCTACGTCTTCGGATTTGCAATCCAATGTGTTCTTCACCACGGGGCTGATAGGAAGAGGACTTAAACCTCTGTCTTCGGGGCTACAACCCACCGCCTAAGCACTCGGCCACCCTACCTGTGGCAATCACGCGCTGATTCTTCTCTACTAACCACAAAGACATTGGTACCCTTTATCTTGTATTTGGTGCCTGGGCCGGAATAGTAGGAACCGCCTTAAGCCTCCTCATTCGGGCTGAACTAAGCCAACCCGGGTCGCTTCTAGGTGATGACCAAATTTACAATGTAATCGTTACTGCTCACGCCTTCGTAATAATTTTCTTTATAGTAATGCCCATTCTTATTGGAGGGTTTGGAAACTGACTTGTACCACTAATAATCGGAGCCCCTGACATAGCATTCCCACGAATAAATAACATAAGCTTCTGATTACTGCCCCCATCATTCCTACTACTACTAGCTTCTTCTGGTGTTGAAGCCGGGGCCGGAACAGGGTGAACAGTGTACCCACCCCTTTCAGGAAATCTGGCTCACGCAGGGGCATCAGTAGACCTAACAATTTTCTCCCTTCACCTAGCAGGTATTTCATCAATTCTGGGGGCAATCAATTTCATCACCACAATTATTAATATGAAACCTCCAGCCATCTCCCAATACCAAACACCCCTATTCGTATGATCCGTCCTAGTAACCGCCGTACTACTTCTCCTTTCATTACCTGTCTTAGCTGCCGGGATTACAATACTCCTAACAGATCGAAACCTCAACACCACATTCTTTGACCCGGCAGGAGGAGGGGACCCGATCCTTTACCAACACTTATTCTGATTCTTTGGACACCCCGAAGTTTATATTCTTATCCTTCCAGGGTTTGGAATTATTTCTCACGTTGTAGCCTACTACTCGGGCAAAAAAGAACCATTCGGGTACATGGGGATAGTCTGAGCTATGATGGCTATTGGCCTTCTAGGATTTATTGTGTGAGCCCACCACATGTTTACTGTTGGGATGGACGTAGACACTCGTGCATACTTTACATCTGCAACAATAATTATCGCGATCCCAACAGGTGTAAAAGTATTTAGCTGATTAGCCACACTCCATGGGGGATCAATCAAATGAGAAACACCTATACTATGAGCCCTCGGGTTCATCTTCCTATTTACAGTGGGAGGGCTCACAGGAATTGTCCTATCTAACTCATCGCTTGACATTGTCCTTCATGACACTTATTACGTGGTTGCACACTTCCACTACGTACTATCGATGGGTGCTGTGTTTGCCATTATAGCAGCCTTCGTGCACTGATTCCCCCTACTATCCGGATATACCCTTCACAGCACCTGAACAAAAATTCACTTCGGAGTTATGTTTATTGGAGTTAATCTTACGTTCTTCCCACAACATTTCCTGGGATTAGCGGGCATGCCACGACGATACTCTGATTACCCAGACGCCTATGCCCTGTGAAATACAGTGTCATCCATCGGATCATTAATTTCTTTAGTAGCGGTTATTATGTTCCTATTTATCTTATGAGAAGCCTTTGCCGCTAAACGAGAAGTACTATCTGTAGAACTAACAATAACAAACGTAGAATGACTTCACGGCTGCCCCCCTCCTTATCACACATATGAGGAGCCAGCATTTGTTCAAATTCAATCAAATTAACGAGAAAGGGAGGAATTGAACCCCCATATACTGGTTTCAAGCCAGCCACATAACCACTCTGTCACTTTCTTCTAAAGACATTAGTAAAATGTAAATTACATCACCTTGTCAAGGTGTAATTGTAGGTTAGATCCCTGCATGTCTTAGGCCCAAAGCTTAATGGCACATCCAACACAACTAGGATTCCAAGACGCGGCATCACCCGTTATAGAAGAACTTCTTCACTTCCACGACCATGCACTAATAATTGTATTTCTAATTAGCACCTTAGTATTATATATTATTGTTGCAATGGTGTCTACCAAGCTTACTAATAAATATATTTTAGACTCTCAAGAAATCGAAATTGTATGAACTATTCTACCAGCTGTTATTTTAGTACTAATTGCCTTACCCTCCCTGCGCATTCTCTATCTTATAGACGAAATTAATGACCCCCACCTGACAATTAAAGCGATGGGACATCAATGATACTGAAGCTACGAGTACACGGATTATGAAAATCTAGGCTTTGACTCTTATATAGTACCAACCCAAGACCTTGCCCCAGGACAATTCCGACTTCTAGAAACAGATCACCGAATAGTTGTCCCAATAGAATCCCCAATTCGTATTTTAGTGTCCGCTGAAGACGTACTACACTCCTGAGCTGTTCCATCCCTGGGTGTAAAAATGGACGCAGTCCCAGGACGACTTAATCAAACCGCCTTTATCGCCTCCCGCCCAGGAGTATTTTATGGACAGTGCTCTGAAATCTGCGGGGCCAACCACAGCTTTATACCTATCGTAGTTGAAGCAGTCCCACTAGAACACTTTGAAAACTGATCTTCACTAATACTAGAAGACGCCTCGCTAGGAAGCTAAATATTGGACAAAGCATTGGCCTTTTAAGCCAAAGATTGGTGATTCCTAACCACCTCTAGTGAAATGCCACAATTAACCCCCGGCCCTTGATTCGCAATTTTAGTGTTTTCCTGATTAATTTTCTTAACTATTATTCCAACTAAAATCTTAAACCATATTTCACCAAACGAACCAACCCCAGTAAGTGCTGAAAAACACAAAACTGAGTCCTGAGACTGACCATGATAGTAAGCTTCTTCGACCAATTTGCAAGCCCATCTTACCTGGGAATTCCACTAATTGCGATCGCAATTGCACTCCCCTGAGTGCTTTACCCAACCCCCTCATCTCGGTGAATTAATAACCGACTCATTACAATTCAAGGATGATTCATTAATCGATTCACAAACCAACTAATGCTGCCATTGAATGTAGAAGGACATAAATGAGCACTATTACTAGCCTCATTAATAATCTTCTTAATTACAACTAACATGTTGGGCCTACTCCCATATACCTTTACACCTACAACACAACTATCACTTAATATGGGATTTGCCGTACCACTATGGCTCGCCACAGTGATTATCGGGATACGAAATCAACCAACAGTCGCCCTGGGGCACCTCCTACCAGAAGGGACGCCCATTCCACTGATCCCTGTACTAATTATCATTGAAACAATTAGCCTATTTATCCGACCGCTAGCCCTGGGGGTTCGACTCACAGCCAACCTAACCGCGGGTCACCTGCTAATTCAACTAATCGCCACAGCCGTATTTGTTCTTCTACCAATAATACCGACAGTAGCAATCTTAACTGCTGCCGTACTCTTTCTACTAACATTATTAGAAGTTGCAGTAGCAATGATTCAAGCCTATGTATTTGTACTTCTTCTAAGCCTTTATTTACAAGAAAACGTTTAATGGCCCACCAAGCACATGCCTATCATATAGTTGACCCAAGCCCATGACCACTGACCGGAGCTATCGCTGCCCTACTAATAACGTCCGGTTTAGCAATCTGATTCCACTTTCACTCAACAACACTTATAACTTTAGGAATAATTCTCCTACTTCTCACCATATACCAGTGATGACGTGATATTATCCGAGAGGGGACCTTCCAAGGCCACCACACACCCCCAGTACAAAAGGGGCTACGATACGGAATAATTCTATTTATCACCTCCGAAGTATTCTTTTTCCTCGGGTTCTTTTGAGCCTTTTACCACTCAAGCTTAGCACCAACACCAGAGCTGGGGGGATGCTGACCCCCTACAGGAATTACCCCACTAGACCCCTTTGAAGTACCACTCCTTAACACAGCCGTACTACTAGCATCAGGGGTTACAGTAACATGAGCCCACCACAGCATTATGGAGGGGGAACGAAAACAAGCCATCCAGTCTTTAACGTTAACTATTCTACTGGGGTTCTATTTTACTGCACTCCAAGCCATAGAATATTATGAAGCACCCTTCACAATCGCAGACGGAGTCTACGGCTCAACATTCTTCGTGGCCACAGGATTCCACGGACTACACGTCATTATCGGATCAACCTTCTTAGCAGTTTGTCTTCTGCGTCAAATCCAGTACCACTTTACATCTGAACACCATTTTGGCTTTGAAGCCGCTGCCTGATACTGACACTTCGTCGACGTAGTGTGACTATTCCTCTACGTGTCTATCTATTGATGAGGCTCATAATCTTTCTAGTATCAAAGTCAGTACAAGTGACTGCCCATCACACAGTCTTGGTTAAACCCCAAGGAAAGATTATGAATCTAATTATTTCCATCTTACTTACTACAATGACCCTATCCTTAATTCTAGCAATCGTGTCTTTTTGATTACCACAAATAAACCCCGATGCAGAAAAATTATCACCATATGAATGCGGGTTCGACCCACTAGGGTCCGCCCGCCTACCATTTTCCCTACGCTTCTTCCTAGTAGCAATCCTATTTCTCCTCTTTGACCTAGAAATTGCCCTCCTCCTCCCACTACCATGAGGAGACCAACTCCACAACCCCACTGGAACATTCTTCTGAGCCACAACAGTCCTAATTTTACTGACCCTAGGACTAATTTATGAATGAACTCAAGGCGGCTTAGAATGAGCAGAATAGGGGGTTAGTCCAAAATAAGACCTCTGATTTCGGCTCAGAAAATCGTGGTTTAATTCCACGACCCCCTCATGACACCCGTACATTTCAGCTTTAGCTCAGCATTTATTTTAGGTATAATAGGACTAGCATTCCACCGAACCCACCTACTCTCCGCACTCCTATGCTTAGAAGGAATAATATTATCCCTATTTATCGCACTGGCCTTATGAGCACTACAATTCGAGTCTACAGGATTCTCAACAGCCCCCATACTGCTCTTGGCCTTCTCTGCTTGTGAAGCAAGCACCGGTCTGGCACTACTAGTTGCCACCGCTCGCACCCACGGCACCGACCGTCTACAAAACCTTAATCTTCTACAATGCTAAAAGTATTAATCCCCACAATTATACTATTCCCAACAATTTGACTTACTTCCCCTAAATGGCTGTGAACAACTACAACCGCACATAGCCTCCTGATCGCCCTCATCAGTCTAACATGACTAAAGTGAACATCCGAGACCGGGTGGGCCTCCTCCAACATATTCCTGGCCACGGACCCCCTGTCAACCCCCCTTCTGGTATTAACGTGCTGATTACTCCCACTCATAATCCTAGCCAGCCAAAATCACATCAACCCCGAACCAATTAGCCGACAGCGCTCATATATTATGCTCCTTGCCTCACTACAAACTTTCTTAATTATAGCATTCGGCGCCACAGAGATCATTATATTTTATATTATGTTTGAAGCCACCCTTATTCCAACCCTTATTATTATCACCCGGTGAGGAAACCAAACCGAGCGACTTAATGCAGGGACCTACTTCCTATTCTATACGCTGGCGGGATCCCTCCCGCTTCTGGTCGCCCTACTTCTCCTTCAACAATCTACTGGGACGCTGTCAATATTAGTGCTCCAATACTCGCAACCCCTACAACTCAACTCCTGAGGTCACATAATTTGATGGGCCGGCTGCCTAATCGCATTTTTAGTTAAAATACCATTATATGGCGTTCACCTGTGACTACCAAAAGCACACGTAGAAGCCCCCGTAGCAGGATCTATAGTACTAGCAGCAGTTCTGCTAAAACTTGGCGGGTATGGAATGATACGCATAATAGTGATGCTAGACCCCCTATCAAAAGAACTAGCCTATCCATTCATCATTTTAGCCCTCTGAGGCATTATTATAACTGGATCAATCTGCCTTCGACAAACAGACCTGAAGTCACTAATTGCCTACTCATCTGTAAGCCATATGGGACTGGTGGCAGGGGGAATCCTAATCCAAACCCCATGAGGATTCTCAGGAGCAATCATTTTAATAATTGCCCACGGGCTAGTATCCTCAGCATTATTCTGCCTAGCCAATACAGCATATGAACGAACTCATAGCCGAACAATAGTTCTTGCCCGAGGACTACAAGTGATTTTTCCACTAGCCGCGGTATGATGATTCATCGCCAACCTAGCCAACCTCGCACTCCCACCGCTGCCCAACTTAATAGGGGAACTCATAATCATCACAACATTATTTAACTGATCCCCATGAACAATTCTGCTTACCGGACTAGGAACATTGATTACAGCTGGCTATTCCTTATACATATTCCTCATATCACAGCGGGGCCCAACACCGAACCACATTATGGGACTTCAACCATTTCACACCCGAGAACACCTGCTAATGACCTTGCACCTAACTCCCGTCCTCCTACTAATGACAAAACCAGAACTCATGTGGGGATGGTGCTATTGTAAGTATAGTTTAATCAAGATATTAGATTGTGATTCTAAAGATAGGGGCTAGAACCCCCTTACTCACCAAGGAGGAACTGAAATAGTAAGCACTGCTAATCCTTACGCCCCGGGGTTAAAATCCACGGCTTCCTTGCGCTTTCAAAGGATAACAGTTCATCCGTTGGTCTTAGGAACCAAAAACTCTTGGTGCAAATCCAAGTGGAAGCTAAAATGACACTAATTATACACTCATCACTCCTCCTGATCTTCTTCATCTTAGCTTATCCGCTACTCACCACACTAAACCCTGACCAACAAGGATCCAACATAGCAGAAAAAACCAAGACTGCCGTTAGCTCTGCATTCTTTGTCAGCCTTTTACCACTTATGATCTTCCTTAATCTGAAAACAGAAGGCATCATCACAAATTGACAATGAATAAACACCCAAACATTTGACGTAAATATCAGCTTCAAATTCGACCATTACTCCTTAATCTTCGTCCCCATCGCCCTATACGTTACCTGATCAATTCTAGAATTTGCACTATGATATATGCACTCCGACCCCAACATTGACCGATTCTTTAAATACCTACTCACGTTCTTAGTAGCTATAATTATTTTAGTTACAGCTAATAATATATTTCAACTATTTATTGGCTGAGAAGGAGTAGGAATCATGTCCTTTTTACTCATTGGGTGATGACACGGGCGGGCAGACGCCAACACGGCGGCCCTCCAGGCCGTTATTTATAACCGGGTGGGGGACATCGGACTAATTATAACCATAGCCTGGCTCGCAATAAACCTCAACTCCTGGGAAATTCAACAAATTTTTACCTTGTCAAAAAACTTCGACATAACAATCCCTCTAATAGGACTTGCCTTAGCGGCAACAGGAAAATCAGCCCAATTTGGCCTACACCCCTGACTCCCGTCCGCCATAGAGGGCCCCACGCCAGTATCCGCCCTACTCCACTCAAGCACTATAGTTGTAGCAGGAATCTTCCTACTAATTCGCCTTCACCCCCTCATGGAAGACAACCAACTGGTCCTAACAACCTGTCTTTGCCTTGGAGCACTAACCTCACTATTTACAGCCACTTGTGCCCTAACCCAAAATGATATCAAGAAAATCGTAGCTTTCTCAACATCTAGTCAACTAGGCCTAATGATGGTTACGATTGGACTAAACCAGCCACAACTAGCATTCCTCCACATCTGCACCCACGCCTTTTTCAAGGCCATACTATTTCTATGCTCGGGGTCAATCATCCACAGCCTAAACGACGAACAAGACATCCGAAAAATGGGAGGCCTATTTAATATCATGCCCGCCACCTCAACCTACTTCACAATTGGTAGCCTAGCCCTGACAGGAACCCCATTCCTGGCGGGATTTTTCTCAAAAGACGCAATTATTGAAGCCCTAAACACCTCTTATCTAAACGCCTGAGCCCTAACCCTAACGCTAATCGCCACATCATTCACCGCAGTATATAGTTTCCGACTAGTATACTTTGTGGTCATAGGAACCCCACGATTCCTATCCCTACCCCCGATTAATGAGAATAACCCACTGGTAATTAACTCCATCAAGCGGCTTGCCTGAGGAAGCATCGTCGCGGGACTTATCATCACACAAAACTTTCCACCAATAAAAACACCAATTATGACGATACCAACTACCCTAAAAATAGCAGCCCTCCTAGTAACGATTGTAGGCCTACTAGTAGCCATAGAACTAGCCAACATGACGAGCAAGCAAATGAAGATTACCCCCATAATTCCTACACACCACTTCTCAAATATGCTGGGGTTCTTCCCTGCAATTACTCATCGACTCCTTCCCAAACTCAAACTTACCCTAGGACAATCAGCCGCCACCCAACTTGACAAAACATGGCTCGAGGCCCTCGGGCCAAAAGGCCTGGCACTAACACAAATAACCATGGCGAAAGTCACAAATGATATCTCACGAGGAATAATCAAAACATACTTAACCATCTTCCTCCTCACCCTAGTATTAGCCATTATCCCCGCCCTCCTTTAAACTGCACGAAGAGTCCCGCGGCTTAAACCACGGGTGAGCTCTAGCACAACAAGTAAAGTTAAAAGCAGCACCCAAGCACAAATAACCAACATGGCCCCGCCAGATGAATATATTACAGCCACACCACTAATGTCGCCACGCAAGACAGAAAATTCTTTTAATCCATCCACAACTACCCATGAACCTTCATATCAGCCCCCTCAAAACACCCCCGCCGCTAGACCAACCCCTAGTAGATAAACTAAAACATAACCCAGCACAGACCGACTACCCCAAGCTTCCGGAAAAGGCTCAGCAGCTAAAGCTGCCGAATAGGCAAAAACTACGAGCATTCCCCCCAAATAGATTAAGAAAAGAACCAGTGATAGAAAAGAACCCCCATGGCCAACCAAAACTCCACACCCAACCCCAGCCGCAACCACTAAACCAAGTGCAGCGAAATAAGGCGTAGGGTTAGAAGCAACAGCAACTAAGCCTACAACCAAAGCTATTAATAACAGAAACATGAAATAGGTCATAATTCTTGCTCAGATTTTAACCGAGACCAATGACTTGAAGAACCACCGTTGTTATTCAACTACAAGAACCATTATGGCAAGCCTACGAAAAACACACCCCCTCATCAAAATTGCTAACGACGCACTGGTTGACCTACCAGCACCATCCAACATTTCAGTATGGTGAAACTTTGGGTCCCTTCTGGGATTATGCTTGGCTACTCAAATCCTAACCGGCCTATTCCTGGCCATGCATTATACCTCGGATATTTCCACCGCATTCTCATCAGTTACCCACATCTGCCGGGACGTGAATTACGGCTGACTGATCCGCAACATCCACGCTAACGGAGCATCATTCTTCTTTATCTGCATCTACATGCATATTGCCCGAGGCCTGTACTATGGGTCTTATCTTTATAAAGAAACCTGAAACATTGGCGTAGTTCTCCTACTACTAGTTATAATAACGGCCTTTGTCGGCTACGTCCTCCCATGGGGTCAAATATCCTTCTGGGGTGCTACAGTAATTACAAACCTTTTATCCGCCGTACCATATATGGGCGACATATTAGTTCAATGAATTTGGGGCGGGTTCTCAGTAGATAATGCTACATTAACACGATTCTTTGCATTTCACTTCCTGCTACCATTTGTCATTGCCGCCGCAACCGTCTTGCATCTCCTATTTCTCCACGAAACAGGGTCAAACAACCCAATTGGGTTAAACTCAGACGCAGATAAAATCTCTTTTCACCCATACTTCACGTATAAAGACTTACTTGGGTTCGTGGTCATACTCCTAGCTCTTACACTACTAGCGTTATTTTCCCCCAACCTGCTAGGGGACCCAGAAAACTTCACCCCCGCTAACCCCCTGGTCACTCCACCACATATTAAACCAGAGTGATACTTCCTGTTTGCCTACGCCATCCTGCGGTCGATCCCTAATAAACTCGGAGGTGTCCTTGCACTACTATTTTCTATCCTGGTGCTAATGGTAGTACCGCTACTGCACACCTCAAAACAACGAGGACTAACATTCCGCCCAATCACCCAATTCCTATTCTGAACCCTGGTTGCAGACATGATTATTCTAACGTGAATCGGAGGAATGCCAGTAGAACACCCCTTCATCATCATCGGACAAATCGCATCTGTATTATACTTTGCACTATTCCTCGTCTTTATTCCACTAGCGGGATGGTTAGAAAATAAAGCACTAGAATGAGCTTGCCCTAGTAGCTTAGTCTATAAGCATCGGTCTTGTAATCCGAAGATCGGAGGTTAAATTCCTCCCTAGCGCCCAGAAAAGAGAGATTTTAACTCTCACCACTGGCTCCCAAAGCCAGAATTCTAAACTAAACTATTTTCTGGGGTAAACCACCCCTTATGGTCTAGTACATAATATGCATAATATTACATTAATGCATTAATACATATATGTATTATCACCATTTTATTACTTTAACCATAAAGCAAGTACTAAACATTAAGGTATGCATAATCATAATATTAAAACTCACAAATAATTTTATTTTAAGTTGAGTAATAGATTAATTCCCTAAATATTCGACCTCAAATTTTTCCTTGAAATAAACAACTAAGATCCCATCACAGTATATTAATGTAGTAAGAGACCACCAACTAATTTATATAAAGGTATATCATGAATGATAGAATCAGGGACAATAACTGTGGGGGTTGCACACTGTGAACTATTACTGGCATCTGGTTCCTATTTCAGGAACATATAACTGTAGTATTCCACCCTCGGATAATTATACTGGCATTTGATTAATGGTGTAGTACATATGTCTCGTTACCCACCATGCCGAGCATTCTCTTATATGCATAACGTATTTTTTCCTTTTTTCATTTCATCTGGCATCTCAGAGTGCAGGCTCAAATGTTAATTTAAGGTTGAGCATTTTCCTTGTATGTGATAATAAATATTAATTATTGTAAGACATAATTTAAGAACCACATATTTTTAAGTCAAGTGCATAACATATTCATCTCTTGTTCAACTTATCCTTATATAGTGCCCCCTTTTTTGGTTTTTGCGCGACAAACCCCCCTACCCCCCTACGCTCGGCTAATCCTGTTATCCTTGTCAAACCCCTAAACCAAGGAGGACTCAAGAACGCGTGAGCCAACAAGTTGAGGTATAAATTGGCATCCACATTATATATATATATATATATATATATGTGCACTAATCTTTATTTATTGCATCCGCCAATTGGCCTGAAAGTCCCTACTAAAAATTTATGAAAAGTAACCCGGCACTAAATATTCTAATATATTAATCA